AATTCGCGCCTACTCTAACTTTCGCAAGACATGCAAGGAACGATAATCAATCTCGTCGTTAATTGAATTTATATAATCTAAAATTCAAAATAGAAAATAAAGTAAGTAGATAAAGAAGGCACTTTTTATTCATTGGTGGGGGATAACCTTATGATAAGGAGAAAGAACTCGCGTTCGAGTACAGAAGTAAAAGTTTTAGCTCAACATATATGTATGTCTGTTTTCAAAGCACGAAGAGTAATTGATCAGATTCGCGGGCGTTCCTATGCGGACACACTTATGATACTGGAACTCATGCCTTATTGGGCATCTTATCCCATTTTGAAATTGGTTTATTCTGCAGCATCAAACGCTACTCATAACCTGGGCTTGAAGGAAGTGAATTTATTTATTAGTCAAGCTGAAGTCAATGGGGGTGCTATTGTGAAAAAGTTAAGACCTAGAGCTCGAGGACGGAGTTATCCGATAAAAAGATCCACTTGTCATATCAAAATTGTATTGAAGGATAGAAGAAAATCATTTATAAATTTATAATTATAAGTGCTTATATTACCTATAAATGGTATAAAAATATAAAATAAAAATATGGGACAAAAAATAAATCCACTTGGTTTCAGACTCGGTACAAACCAAAATCATCATTCCTTTTGGTTCGAACAACCAAAATATTTTTATGAGGGACTAAAGGAAGATGAAAAAATAAGGAATTGTATCAAGAAATATGTACAAAAAAATAAGAAAACATCTTTGGGTTTCGAAGGAATTGCACGTATAGGAATTAAAAAAAGAATCGATTTGACCCAAGTAATAATATATATTGGATTCCAAAATTTATTAATAGAGGGCCAAACGCGAGGAATGGAAGAATTACAGATGAATGTACAAAAGGAATTTCATTCTGTGAACCGAAGACTCAACATTGCTATTACAAAAGTTGAAAAACCTTATGGCCAACCTAATATTCTTGCGGAATATATAGCTTTACAATTAAAAAGTAGAGTTTCGTTTCGAAAGGCAATGAAAAAAGCTATTGAATTAACTGAACAAGCAGATACAAAAGGAATTCAAGTGCAAATCGCAGGGCGTATCGACGGAAAAGAAATTGCGCGTGTCGAATGGATCAGAGAAGGTAGGGTTCCCCTACAAACAATTCGCGCTAAAATTGATTATTGTTCCTATCCAATTCGAACTATCTATGGAGTATTAGGCATAAAAATTTGGATATTTGTAGACGAAGACTAATGGACCTTTATTTATCTTTCCATTTGGTTCAGTGATAGAAGACAAAATTACAAACTGTTTCATTCTTTTTCCATTAAATCAAAGAAAGATTAACAATTCTATAAGGTTGAATAAAAATTAGATTGATCATTTATATTTATATTTAGTATAATTAATTGCTATGCTTAGTGTGTGATTCGTTAGTTTTTTTATTTAGAGTTGCTAGTTGGGATTCAAAAAACAAAAAGAATTGACCGACCCCTACTATGTATTATGAACTTAGTAACTATATAAACTAATAACCAACTTATTGCTTCGTATTGTCGAGATTCCAAGAAACAGTCACTATATGACTGGATCGATCATATAGTTGTAGCAACTGAAAATTTTTCCATTTCCATTTATATTTATATAGAAAAATCTGATTCTCGGTTGTGAAACAAAAATGGAGGGATGTGGATAAATAGAAGATGATAGAAAGAGAGAACAAAAATATCAATGATATATGATTCCAATATGTATGGTCTATGAATCATCTCATAAAAGGCAGTGTGATAAAGCATCAATACTGATATAAATAAAATAATAAAGAGCCCAGGGTTAATAGAAACTGAGGAGATTGATCCGCACGGGAACAAATTTTTTTGGGGGCTCCATTGCAGAATTCAGGCCTAACCATTAATGGCGAAGCTATGGGAACGACAGAACCCGTGATTGTATAGGATTCTATTGAAAACGAATTCTAATGATTCATTGGGTGGGATGGCGGAACGAACCAAGAACAAATTGATTTATTCTAAATGGCCGCGGTGGATTAACCAGACGAATAAATAAAGAAAGAGTCAATATTCGCCCGCGAACCTTTATTTATTGGTATATTGGTATTGGATTAAATTAATATATGAAATTAAAAATTAATATATTTTGGTGTGATTGATAGGAGTAAAAATAATAATTATCTATAAATATACATAAAAAAAAGATATACGTTCGACTGTATATCTTGTATATACAGCTTACTATATAACAATAACAAATGAAATATCAAAAAATCCCATTACTCTATTACTAAGTGTATTATTTATTAGATACATGTGTATCTGGAATAGCATTGAATCATTTCATTCGCGAGGAGCTGGATGAGAAGAAACTCTCATGTCCGGTTCTGCAGTAGAGATGGAATTAAGAAACAACCATCAACTATAACCCCAAAAGAACCAGATTTCGTAAACAACATAGAGGAAGAATGAAGGGAGTATCTTGTCGAGGCAAACATATTTGCTTCGGCCGATATGCTCTTCAGGCACTTGAACCCGCTTGGATCACGGCTAGACAAATAGAAGCAGGACGGAGAGCAATGACACGATATGTGCGTCGTGGTGGAAAAATATGGGTACGCATATTTCCCGACAAACCTGTTACAGTCAGACCTACGGAAACACGTATGGGTTCGGGGAAGGGATCCCCTGAATATTGGGTATCTGTTGTTAAACCGGGTCGAATACTTTATGAAATGGGCGGAATCTCGGAAACCGTAGCCAGAGCAGCTATTGAAATAGCTGCGTGCAAGATGCCTATACAAACTCAATTCATTATTGCAGGATAGGGGTATAGAAGTAGACAAAAAGGTATTGAGGATGAAAAACGCAAGTTTATTTATTTCTGGACAGATAATATTTCTTTTTTTTTTTTCCTTCATTCTTTGTATTGAAATAACAGATTAAAATAAAAATGATATGATTCAACCTCAGACCCTTTTGAATGTAGCGGATAACAGCGGAGCTCGAAAATTGATGTGTATTCGAATCATAGGAGCTGGTAATCACCGATATGCTCATATTGGTGACGTTATTGTTGCTGTAATCAAAGAAGCAGTACCCAATATGCCTCTAGAAAGATCAGAAGTAATTAGGGCTGTAATTGTACGTACATGTAAAGAACTCAAACGTGACGACGGTATGATAATACGATATGATGACAATGCCGCAGTTGTTATTGATCAAAAAGGAAATCCAAAAGGAACTCGAGTTTTTGGTGCGATCGCTCAGGAATTGAGACAGTTTAATTTTACTAAAATAGTTTCATTAGCTCCCGAGGTATTATAAATACTAGTGGATTAGACTAGGATCTAGTAGGGTATCTGAAATAGATCAATTAATAGATTGTGTCTCACGCATATACTTTATAAACTTTATAAAAATGTGAATAATATATAAATGAAAATAAAAGAAAGAAAAAACATGTTGATTATATCAAAATTAGGAGGTAACAATAATTATAGTTCTTCATGGGTAAGGATACTATTGCCAATATAATAACTTCGATAAGAAATGCTGACATGGATAAAAAAGGAACGGTTCGAATAGCATCTACTAATATCGCCGAAAACATTGTGAAAATACTTCTACAAGAGGGTTTTATTGAAAACGTTCGGAAACATCAAGAAGGTCACAAATATTTCTTGGTTTCAACCCTGCGACATAGAAGGACTAGAAAAGGGACATATAGAACTATTTTCAAGCGTATCAGCCGACCCGGTCTACGAATCTATTCCAACTATCAACGAATTCCTAAGATTTTAGGCGGAATGGGGATTGTAATTCTTTCTACTTCTCGGGGTATAATGACAGATCGAGAAGCTCGACTAGAAAGAATTGGGGGAGAACTTTTGTGTTATATATGTTGATCCTCCCCCTCGGGTATCCTAATTTTATCTCTAACTTCCTTTCCATTTATTTGTGAAATAGAGAGGAAAAGTTAGTTATATAACCCTTCCTCTATTAGTTTATTAGTTGATACTTCAGGGGGGTTACCTGGAATGAAAGAACAAAAATTGATTCATGAAGGTTTAATTACTGAATCAACTCCAAACGGCATGTTCCAAGTCTGTTTAGATAATGAAGATCCAATTCTGGAGTATGTTTCAGGGAAGATCCGGCGACGGATACTACCAGGAGATAGAGTGAAAATCGAAGTAAGTCCTTATGATTCAACCAGAGGACGTATATATAATTTATAGACTTCGCAAGAAAGATTTGAACGATTAGGTGATGCTTTAAATATTCCTTTCATGGGGATACAATTCGACGTTACAAAACCAATAAATTTATTATTATTATTTTTTTTTTTCAAGGAGTAGATTCAGAATTAAGGTAAGGAATTCTAAATATGAAAATAAGGGCTTCTGTTCGTAAAATTTGTGAAAAATGTAGACTGATCCGCAGGCGTGGACGGATTATAGTTATTTGTTCCAATCCGAGACATAAACAAAGACAAGGGTAATCTTTCTAAAAAAGAACTTTATAAACTAAAGGAAGGATTTTTGTAAAAAAAAAAGAAAGGATCCGTTTTAGCATGAGATAGATATCTCCGTATATTTCTGTATATTTCTGACTCATATTTATGAGATAATAAAATATGACAAAACCCATACCAAGAATTGGTTCACGTAAAAATGGACGTAGAATACCAAAAGGAGTTATTCATGTTCAAGCGAGTTTCAACAATACCATTGTAACTGTTACAGATGTACGAGGTCGGGTGGTTTCTTGGGCCTCCGCGGGTTCTTGTCCTTCTAAATTAAAAGGCCCAAGAAAAGGAACACCTTATGCTGCTCAAGAAGCGGCTTATATGGCTATTCATACAGTAGTGGATCGGGGTATGCAACGAGCAGAAGTTATGGTAAAAGGCCCCGGTCTCGGAAGAGATGGAGCATTACGAGCCATTCGTAGAAGTGGTATACTATTAAGTTTCGTACGTGATGTAACACCTATGCCACATAATGGATGTCGACCTCCTAAAAAAAGACGTGTGTAGAAATAAGACTTAAACAGATTTCAAGAGAAAAAAATGATTTAATGATCTGATCAAATAATAATATTAGTATGGTTCGAGAAGAAGTAGTGGGATCCACTCGAACATTACAGTGGAAGTGTGTTGAATCAAGAGTAGACAGTAAGTGTCTTTATTATGGTCGTTTCATTCTGTCCCCGCTTATGAAAGGTCAAGCCGATACCATAGGTATTGCCATGCGAAGGGCTTTACTAGGAGAAATAGAAGGAACATGTATCACACGCGCAAAATCTGAGAAGGTACCACATGAATATTCTACGATAGCTGGTATTGAAGAATCAGTACATGAAATTTTAATAAATTTGAAAGAAATTGTATTAAGAAGTAATCTCTATGGAGTTAGAGATGCATCCATTTGTGTCAGGGGTCCTAGATGCGTAACCGCTCAGGATATCGTCGCGCCGCCTTCTGTGGAAATAGTTGACACAACACAGCATATAGCTAAATTGACGGAACCCATTGATTTGTGTATTGGATTACAAATCAAGAGAGATCGCGGATATCGTATGAAACCCACAAATAACTCTCAAGATGGAAGTTATCCTATAGATGCTGTATCCATGCCTGTTCGAAATACAAATCATAGTATTTATTCTTATAGGAATGGGGATAAAAAACAAGAGATACTTTTTCTAGAAATATGGACGAATGGAAGTTTAACTCCTAAGGAAGCACTTTATGAAGCTTCTCGTAATTTGATTGATTTATTTATTCCTTTTCTACAGGCGGAGGAGGAGTACATTCACTTCAAGGAAAATAAAAACAGGTTTACTCTACCCTCTTTTACCTTTCAAGATAGATTAACTAATCTAAAGAAAAACAATCAAAAAGCAATTCCATTGCAATGTATTTTTATTGACCAATCAGAATTGCCTTCCAGGACCTATAATTGTCTCAAAAGGTCCAATATACATACATTATTGGACCTTTTGAGCAACAGTCAAGAGGACCTTATGAGAATTGAATATTTTCGCATAGAAGATGTAAAACAGATATTGGACACCCTAAAGAAGCATTTCGCAATTGATTTACCTAAAAATAAGTTTTTATTTTAAATCCATTGTAATGTTATCTTTCTTTTTTATCTTTTTTAGATAAGAAAATTCGTTTTTAATCTTGAGCACGATCCACACTCGGAATGGAGTATAATAAAATTAATGTATCTAGGGAAGATTCACTTTGAAGCGACTATTCCCTAGATACTTATGTTGTGATATTTCACGGCGGAATCAATTTAAAAAAGACCTAAAGTTAGGGATTTATCAATAGGTAATGTTGCTCCAATACCTAACCAAAGAGCTACTGTGGTACCGATCAAAAAGACTGTTGTAGCTACTGGACGACGAAATGGATTTTGGAATTTATTGACATTCTCCAAAAAGGGTACTGTCAATAATCCAATTGGTACTGAAACCATTAAAAGAACACCCAATAACTTATTGGGTACTGTGCGGAGTATTTGAAATACGGGAAAGAAGTACCATTCAGGTAATATTTCCAAAGGCGTTGCAAATGGATCCGCCGGTTCACCAATCATTGAAGGTTCTAGAACCGCTAAACCTACGTTACATGCAATAGTACCTAGAATAACTACTGGAAAAATATATAAAAGATCATTTGGCCATGCGGGTTCTCCATAATAATTATGCCCCATGCCTTTAGCCAATTTAGCTCTTAATACAGGATCATTCAAGTCAGGTTTCTTTGTTATTGGGATAGGTGAATTCTTAGTTCTTATGGATCCATCCCCCGAAGGAATCGGACATGATAATTTTTCATCATCCGGCTCGAGCAAGAATCAAAGGAATGAAAGAAATAGATCATAGAAAATCTATATTTCATACATATCCACACATATATAATGAATCTATGTAAGAAAAGATTTCTCAGATTCAATTTTCCAAAGTTACAACTATTCATTGCAAAAAATTCCGTTCTTACAGGTAAATGCTCAATATCCAAGTAGGCTTACAAATTTGATCATGAGCAAGTGCTTTTTGGATTGTCTCGTGTCTTTTGATTGGTGTTTATCCCCGTAACATTTTTATTTTCTTACATACAAACAAAGTATTTACTTGTTACTAATAAAGTCTAGCCCCTTTTTTCCTTAGATCCCCTATTTCACTCCGATAGTCTCATAGATCTGGATCGATGCAGAGGAAATGAATGCATTTCCATACTATAAAATAAAAGAAATAAGTTAAGTGGAATAGATAGAACATTGGATCACGCCGCATCGCTTATTCGATATTCTACGGGATCTTACGGAGCCTATTCATGCATGATATGATTTGGGTATGATCATAGAAAAATTATCCTCAAGCGAACCGGCCTATCCCTGCTATGTATGGGGACTTACGTGGTGGTTGGATGCGGAAACACGTTTGATTGCGAATTCCAACGTGGCGGATCATATATCTGCATGGCCCAATCAATAGTTCAAGTCGCACACTCCCATAATCCATCGTCTCTTCGGAGAATCCACTTCAACTATTCGTATCAAGTAAGTATACAATACTTCAGAGTTGAAGAGAAGTATCCAAATAACATGTCTTATTTTTTCAATAATCCATATTTTTAGCAATAAAATACAAGAGTATTGTTCCTCACCGAAATTATATATGATCAATTACAAATATCTATGATCTGTCTTCTCTATAAAGGACCTGAAATACCTTGCTTACGTATCATTGGGAAATGCATTAACATAAATACGGAAGTAAGAAGAGGCAATACAAAAGTGTGTAAACTATAAAAACGGGTCAGAGTGGATTGGCCAACACTAGTACTTCCGCGTAATAACTCTACCAAAGGCGATCCTATTACAGGAATTGCTTCAGGTACTCCTGTCACGATTTTTACTGCCCAATAACCAATTTGGTCCCAAGGTAAGGAATACCCAGTTACACCAAAAGATGCAGTCAATACGCCCAGAATCACACCTGTAACCCAAGTTAATTCGCGGGGTTTTTTAAATCCACCTGTGAGATACACACGAAATACGTGCAGGATCATCATTAGAACCATCATACTTGCTGACCATCGATGAACTGATCGGATTAACCAACCAAAGTTGGCTTCGGTCATTATGTATTGAACAGAGGAAAAAGCCTCTGTAACGGTCGGACGATAGTAAAAAGTCATAGCAAAACCTGTAGCTACTTGTACTAAAAAACAAGTAAGTGTGATACCCCCGAGACAATAAAATATGTTGACATGAGGAGGAACATATTTACTAGTTATATCATCTGCAATCGCCTGAATCTCGAGACGTTCCTCGAACCAATCATATACTTTATTGAGATAGGTAACCCAAGGAAAGAGACTCCCCCTCTGAGAACCGTATATGAGAATTTCATCTCGTACGGCTCAAGCGGAAACACACAAATACGGGTTTTAACGGATATGTAATAGATAGAAAGTTCAAAACTTCTTAGCTACTTAATTCGATATTCGGATTTGCTCCGAAGATACGAAATAACAAAAATCCGGAATCTATTCTTTGTGATGATAATGCCAAAAATATCAAGTTGGCTCCTCTGTCCTTCTTTTCTTTATGTTAATTGTTACAGGCCTCTTGAATCTTCTATTCCCTATTTCTTTTTTATTTCTTATTTGTTTTTTTTTGTGCGTAATGTGGGTTGACTCTTGTTTTACTATTGTTTGATAGGAATTCTCTTGTTAAGACCCTATGAATCAATTGAAACCTCAGATTCATACTAGAACCACGGTGATTTAATAAAGCCCAAGCTAACGCAAAGGTTCTCTGAGTCAGAACCCTTTGATCATCACTTATTCAATAAATGGATGTAATGACTCCATAAAATCTAGAGAAATAGTTGTCCTTCGATCAAAATCAGTCTGAAGGAATAAAAATCGTTTGATTTAGAAAATACCTATTTAACAAAGTTTTTTTGAGTCCGGTCGCGAGGTCTGACTGAATAGTAGGTATGAATCATAGTTCAAATATTTCTTTTCTTGATCTATTCCATATATTTATATTCTGTGCTCCAGATATTAGAATAAATATCCGACGAGGTAGAATCATCTTGATAGAGATGACAGACCATTCTCTGTATTATCAATAGGATCAATTATAACAAGTCACACACTCATATTCCGGAAATACCGAAACAAAAAATTTCCACGATCGAACTACCAGAATGGGCTAGAAACCCGAGTCTTAAGTAATTTTTTGTTTGATTGAAAAACTAGAACTTTCTAGTTCCTATGAAGCTAACTCATTAAAATTCCATCCAGTAAAACGGAAGAATTATAAATTTCTAAAATAATAGATAGGAATATCGCAAATAGAGCCATTGCGACCCCCATAAGTGGGGTAGTTCCCCAGCCCGGAGCTACTTTACCATATTCCGAATTCAATGGTTTCAATAAACCCCCTACATTAGTAGATCTTGGACGAGATCTAGAACTACCCTCAACAGTTTGTGTAGCCATACCAAAAATCCTATTTAATCATTGCTTAAGATCTGTTGACTTTGTATACCATTTCGTTGTAGTTGTAAATAAATAAATAAACGATCTTATCGTAGATCCATTGTGATCTTGAAGTTATCTAGAAATGGAAACCGCAACCCTAGTCGCCATCTTCATATCTGGTTTACTTGTAAGCTTTACTGGGTACGCTTTATATACCGCTTTTGGGCAACCCTCTCAACAATTAAGAGATCCATTCGAAGAACACGGGGACTAGTTGAAGTAATGAGCCTCCCATACCCATATTGGGAGGCTCATTACTTCAATTGATATAATGAAAAATCATTTCATTTTTTTAGTTGGAACCTTAGGCGGTTCTCGAAAAAAGATAGCGAAAAAAATGATTCCTAAAGTCGAGACTAAGAGGAATGTATAAACCAATGCTTCCATAGATTCGATCGCGGTTTACAATTATAGCTTCCACACCTATTTATTTGGGATCATTAGAAAGAAAAAAAATAAAAGAAAAGATGGTGATTCAAGTCAAGATTTCTCTGATATCTATGTCAAATCAACAAAATAAAATAGAGACGAAAGATACCAGAGTAGTATTGTATCAGACTACTTGTCTTCTTGTAGTTGGATCTCCCAGTTTTTGGAATGCTCCAAATTCCACTTGAGCATCCAAATCTGGATCAATACCAGCAAAAACATCTCTGAACAAGGTTCTAGCGCCATGCCAAATGTGTCCGAAAAAGAAGAGTAAAGCAAACGTAGCATGCCCAAAAGTGAACCAACCCCTCGGACTACTACGAAAAACACCATCAGATTTCAAAGTAGCCCGGTCTAATTCAAAAATTTCACCTAATTGGGCACGTCTAGCATATTTTTTCACAGTAGCGGGATCACTATAACTGACTCCATTGAGTTCCCCACCATAGAACTCCACAGTTACACCTACTTGTTCGACACTATACTTCGATTCTGCCCTTCTAAAAGGAACATCGGCTCTCACAATCCCGTCTCCATCTACCAAAACTACCGGGAATGTTTCAAAAAAAGTAGGCATACGACGTACAAAAAGCTCGCGACCTTCTTTATCTCTAAAGATGGGATGTCCTAACCACCCAACAGCTATGCCATCCCCGCTGTCCATTGAGCCTGCTCTGAATAATCCCCCTTTTGCTGGATTATTACCAATGTAATCATAAAAAGCTAATTTTTCAGGAATTTTAGACCAAGCTTCTGATAAACTCAGATTCTCGGATAGTCCGGCGCCAACTCTTCGATATATTTCTTGCTGGAAGTATCCCTGATCCCACTGATAACGAGTGGGACCAAATAATTCGATTGGGGTAGTTGCTGAACCATACCACATAGTTCCAGCAACTACGAAAGCTGCAAAAAAAACAGCAGCGATACTACTGGAAAGTACAGTTTCAATATTGCCCATACGTAATCCTTTGTATAGCCGTTGAGGCGGACGGACACTAAGATGGAATAGGCCCGCTAATATGCCCAATGTACCCGCTGCAATATGATGAGAGGCTATTCCTCCCGGAACAAAAGGATCAAAACCTTCCGCACCCCACGCTGGATTTACAGATTGCACTTTTCCAGTTAGCCCATAAGGATCGGACACCCATATTCCAGGACCATACAAGCCTGTTACATGAAATGCGCCAAAGCCAAAGCAAGCCAACCCTGAGAGAAATAAATGAATTCCAAAGATCTTGGGCAAATCTAAAGAAGGTTTTCCCGTACGTTCATCAGAGAATATTGCTAGGTCCCAATAGACCCAATGCCAGATAGCTGCCAAGAAGCACAATCCGGAAAAGAAAATATGTGCCCCCGCCACACCTTCATAACTCCAAATACCCGGATTCGTTATAGTTCCTCCTGAAATACTCCAACCGCCCCATGAATTGGTTATTCCTAAGCGAGTCATGAAAGGTATAACGAACATACCTTGTCTCCACATTGGATCAAGAACGGGGTCAGAGGGATCAAAAACCGCTAATTCGTATAGAGCCATCGAACCGGCCCAACCAGAAACTAGAGCTGTATGCATTATATGGACAGAAATCAATCGACCGGGATCATTCAATACGACAGTATGAACACGATACCAAGGCAAACCCATGGAAATACCCCTTTTTCAAAAATAAATAGAAACTATGTAACTTTATCGCATTGGAAAAGACTATACTCTGTACCTAATCTTTTCAGTAGATTCTGTATGAGAAAGGGTTAATATTTATTCTGTTCCTATTGAAAATAAGGGAACATTTATGTTCGTAAGAACAAAGAGAAGCAGATTTATTCTATACCGGATAAGTACCAATACGCAATGGGGATTGAGCCCTTTTTGGGGAACGAATGTATAGATACTTGTTTATCATTCACACGATCGCCCCATTCGTTAAAATGGGTTCTTTATTCATTCTATCTTTTTCTATGAGCCTTACAATCTATGTTTAATATGTATAAAATACAATAAAAAGAAAAAAAAAATTATGAAGACAACAAACCCATTGTTACGTTTCCATATTAAAGTGAAGTATAGTACCTCATTTTTTTTCATTCATTTAATGCCCCTTGGTGTTCCAAAAGTGCCTTTTCGGAGTCCTGGAGAGGAAGATGCAGCTTGGGTTGACTTATAGTGCGACTTGTCAGACATATTGGGTCATATGGGATTTACCCGTTCTCTCTCCCGATCGAGATATCCTCTCTTTTGCCTAAGAAATATTGATTGAACCATCAATCATTCGGAGCGCGAAGTGCAATTAGATCAATTTATATTTGGGATCCATATTATCAATTAGAAGAATTTATGGTTGACTTGGACCGATAAAATAAAGTATCCAGGCTCCGTTCAGAAAATACCAAATTGGTAATATATGTACGATTACTACTTGTATCATAAACATTCTTATGTTTACTATAGGAATGATCTCAAACTGCCAATCAATGGAATAATGGTATGATGAATACATTGAATAGCTGAGAGAAAGCATGAAACGAATAAAAAAAAAAGAAGTCGTAGAAAAAAGAAGTGGTACTGAGATCATTTGCCCTATATGTGTAAATAGAATTCCGACAGATCTTTACCCGGAGTAGAACATGAACCTAAAAGAATTGAAAGGGCCCATTCAGGAACAAGAAAATTACATCGTGATTTGAATTTCGATGAAACAATACATCAATGGAGGTTAGTTCACTAAGTTCAGTCATTTTTTTTTTTTTTAAGGGAGGCCCCATGTTTTTTGAAAAATGGAAAAAGCCCTTCACCTTCATTAGAAAAACAAAAATCTGTTACAAAAAAAGAAATAAGACTTGAATCGACACATTGATTCTTTTTGTTTTCAAAATTTTTTTTTGAACCGTATGCATCCAAAGGTGCACGTACGGTTCCTAAGGGATAGAATTTTGTCCTAATCAACCGACTTCATCGAGAAAGATTACTTTTTTTAGGCCAAGAAGTTGAGAACGAGATATCGAATCAAATTGTTGGTCTCATGGTATATCTCAGTCTAGAAGATAATACTAGGGACCTTTTTTTGTTTATAAACTCTCCTGGTGGATTGGTAATGCCTGGAATAGCCATTTATGATACTATGCAATTTGTGATACCCGAGGTACATACAATATGCATTGGATTAGCTGCTTCAATGGGATCTTTCATTCTGGTTGGGGGAGAAATTACCAAACGTCTAGCATTCCCTCACGCTTGGCGCCAATGGTTTTTATTTGAAAAAAAAAAAAGACTATGCCTTCGCCATATCGAATATGAATAATAAGTAATAATAGCATGGCACTTTGAGTTCGATATGAACAAACCATTATTGTTTTTTCAGAACATGAGATTTTGTATCGAGATAGTAGTATGAAACAAAGGTTATTTCCGATTTTATCTTATGTGTCGGGAGAACATTTCAGCGTCACAAACCATTTTTATTCCACACTGGAAGCCTTTTTTATTATATTTATTTTATGAAAGAAAGAGTACGAAAATGAAAAAAAAAAAAAAGTATTTCCTTATTTAATCGTATCAGAAAGACACTTTGGGATTGCTAAATCACCGACGAAATAAATATATAGAAAGCAACAGAACCATCATAGTATTTTTTTACTCTTACGAAAAGAAGGACGGTAAATGGATTATTCCACGATCTAAATTGTATGTATTCCATTTCTTTCTTCGATGGAAGGGGGAGGGAATAGATAGGAGGAGTAAATTCCATTGCAGAGCCGTATGCAATGCACAAAAGATGCCCGTACGGTTGTTCAATTTTTTTCTTGTTATTTTTTTATCCCTTTAGCCCGCCCAATCTTGCGAGATAGAAGAACCATTAATGATGTTATATCAATTCATCAGGGTTATGATTCACCAACCTGCTAGTTCTTTTTATCGGTCACAAACAGGGGAATTTATCCTGGAAGTGGAAGAACTAATGAGACTTCGCGAAACCCTCACAAAGGTTTATGTACAAAGAACGGGCAACCCTTTGTGGGTTGTATCCGAAGACATGGAAAGGGATGTTTTTATGTCAGCAACAGAAGCCCAAGCTCATGGAATTGTTGATCTTGTAGGGATTTAAAATGAAAATACTGGGGATTTACGTGAAATCCCTAATGCCATTTCAAAACATAATTTTTATTTTCCGCGATTTGATATTGAGTCGAAATAATTCATAATCATCAATCATAAATCAGGTTAAGATCGATCTAAACCAACCCATTCTATATATATATATATATACAACATGCCAACTATTAAACAACTTATTAGAAACACAAGACAGCCAATAAGAAATGTCACAAAATCTCCCGCTCTTAGAGGATGTCCTCAGCGTCGAGGAACATGTACTAGGGTGTATGTGCGACTCGTTTAGATCATGAACTCGAACAGATGAGACAACTTTTTCAGTATCAATATCAAGGATTAGTACCAATGAATAGGATAGATAGAGTAGAATAAGGCCATTTACTATCTAAAACTAAAAACGAAAAATGAGGATCTATCATATACCCTGTTGTGTATTGTGTATGGAATTTATGGTTTCCATTGGTGTAAATCCAATCACCTCGATTTGAGATGAGAATAAATCCCCCATTGGTAGCAAATGGTTATCCATTAAGCGGGGGAAATAGTATTATAAAAACCAAAAAGGTTATGCTTCTATTCTTGAAAGAACGGACTAACAGGGTTAGCTACCTAGCCAACTTTCATAATTAAATGCCGTCACCGTATGGATAGCTCTTATTGTGAAAGGCCTATTACTGTATCATTGATGGGTAGAGCCAAAGAGTGTGAACTATACAAGTTAACAATACCATTTGATTAAATGAGAGAAGAGGCTCCGGTGCATAGAGAGGACCTCACCGTTTAAGAAGTAACCATAGAAACGATGGAACCCACTATTTTTTTTTATGTATTTAGTATAGTATCGGTAGAATTTCTTATTTACAGGTGAACTAAATGCCGGAAACGAATAAAAAATTGTGGTTGGGAAGGTCATAGTAGCAAAAGACATTGGAATTTATATTTTATATATAGGAATAATCCGTTTTGTTATTAATCGACCGGGGGAGGGGAAAAGAATGACTGAAAGAAGAGAAATCAATTAGTTATTCATTAAAGTTTAATTTGATTCAATGACCAGAGTTAGACGAGGATATACAGCTCGTAGGCGTCGAACAAAAATTAGTTTATTTGTATCAACTTTTAAAGGGGCTCATTCAAGACTTACTCGAACGATTACTCAACAGAAAATAAGAGCTTTGGCTTCTTCTCATCGAGATAGAGGCAGGCAAAAGATAAATTTTCGTCGTTTGTGGATTACTCGGATAAATGCAGTAACTCGTGAGAATAAGGTATTCCATAGTTATAGTCGATTAATACACCATCTGTACAAGAAGCAATTGCTTCTTAATCGTAAGATACTTGCGCAAATAGCTATATCAAATAAGAATTGCCTTTACACGATTTCCAATAAGATCATCAAATAAAGTCGATTTGAAAGTAAAGTAATATACAGGAATGATTGAAACAGAATTCCCCGGAGAATGAACTCCGGGAAAGATAGAAAAAAATGAAGATAAGTAGTAGGAATGAACAAACATATTTCAAAAAAAAATCTTTTTTCTTTCCCCATTTTTATTGTTTCTTATAACATAACAATCAAATATGAATTCTAGGCTTTTTCGAACAAAACATCAATCGGAACTCGAGTTCAGATTGGAGTTTTGATTCAATTGAGGAATATGACTATTTATTTCTGGTTCTAGGACCCGTAGTTCTAGGGATCGACTCGGCTCTCTCAAATTGTTTCTCATTATTAAGAAAAGGTAACAAAGATAAAATACGAGCTTGTTTTATAGCAATAGTAATTAATCGTTGTTGTTTCAAGGTCAATCTATTCACCCGTCTAGATAATATTTTTCCTTGTTCACTAATAAATCGACTAATTAAACTCATGTTTCTATAATCAATTCGATCCCCCGATCCAATTGGGGGCAAACGCCTACTAAAAGAGAGCTTAGACTTACGAAAAGGTTGCTTGGATTTATCCATGGTTTATTCCTTATTTCTAAAATTCTATTTTTTTATTCATTTCAGATCCGGCCGAAATAGGGTTTGTTTTATTTATATATTGTTTTATTTATATATTATATTATATATGATATATGTTAAATTATTTCTCTTTCTGCTCCTTGGAATTGGAATGAAAAGATCGAACACGCGTTTTGTTCGATCTATTTCTTTATTTCCCCATGAATCGTATGCTTATGACAATAGCGACAAAATTTTCTTAACTCTAATCGACTGGGTGTATTGTGTCGATTCTTTTGAGTAATATATCTAGAAATGCCCGGCAATTCTTTAGTGATACCATTTCGGACACAACTAGTACATTCCAAAATAACTCTGACTCTGACATCTTTACCCTTTGCCATGAACCTCCTTTAGATTTTGGATCGACTTAACTTAACCTTTATATTTTCGATCCGAATAGAAAAAAAATGAATAGAAGTTACTAACTATAAATTCAATTTCTAAAAATTTCGTTGTAATTTGTAATTAATATTAATAGAGTATATTATAGTAATATAATAATTAAGTAATACAATTTTTTTTTTAATTCTCAATTATTCCTATCCTAATACCAGTATTTTTTATTTTATTTAAGTATCTTCTTTCTATGCTATGATTTCGTGGAGCCTGCCCTAGACTGGATCTAGATTTCCATTTCTGTTCTCCCAAATTCGATCTCGGATCCGCCGGATTTTTGCCGAGTTCAATACATTTTTTTCTTTCCTATCTTAAAGAACTAAAAAAGAGGGGCGAAATAAATTTGAGTCACGTCACATAAAATTATATCTCTAATTTTCTTTATTTTTCGCATATCAATAACTAGACTAGAATGAAAAAAAGGGGAATGACAAGGCATCTGGGAATAAACGATTAATCTCTATCAATAGACCCGCTAAAGACCCAAACCAGAGAGTAGTTAGCACAGGTGCCGTGGAGAGATATGTTTTTATATCTCGCATTGAAAATCCTCCTCCTGTATTGTTTATTTTATTGTAATACATATACATATATTATATAATATATTATATTATATGGTCAGATGCCGTAGTTCAAGATCATTTTTCTTTATTTTTACGCATAATTCCTAAAGGATATGTACAATGAACCTGTAGATAAGATTTTCTTGTCCCCAAAAAAGAAAAAGATGACCCCCTCTTCCTGAGCATTATTGATCAATATTCATTTTTTTTTTTTCTATGTTAGGTTTCAGATGTATATAATTGAATTGTTTTATAAAAAAAAAAGAAGAAATGGCAAGAAAATTGTATATAGATCGAGGATAAAATCACAATGTGGAAAACAAGAAAGGGATGTTTTACAATGACACTGTAAAACAATTTTGAAAAGGGATGTGGCGCAGCTTGGTAGCGCGTTTGTTTTGGGTACAAAATG